CATTTGACTCCGCACCATTGAAGGATTTAGCCGCACACTTGAAAAATAACCCAAAAAGTCGAGGGAATGCTTGGATAATTGGTTTATATAGATCTTTCCCGGGTGAGCCCACACATAAAAATAACATTGCCATAAATAGACAAGGTAATATTTACATTTATTCATCAAAAGAGGCGTATCCTTTGAAGCCAGAATGGATTTTCCTTGATATCTAACAAAATGAATGAAAGGATCCTTGAGGAAGCATAAGATGCCCCGAAAATCATTAACAAAGATTTCGACAAGATCTTCCATTTTTCTATGTAAATAGATTCGCTCAAAAAGGATTCCAGAAGATGTTAATCGTAAATGAGAAGATTGGTTACGGAGAAAAAGGAAAATGGATTCGTATTCACATATATGACAATTATATAGGAATAACAATAATCTTGGATTACTATTTGAAAAAATAGAAATAGATTTTTTTGGAATAATAAGAATATTACAATTAGAATACTCATGAAAAAAGAACCGTAATAAATGCAAAGAGGAGGCGTCTTTTACCCGGTAACGGAGGTTTTGAACCAATATTTCCAGATGGATGGGATAGGGTATTAGTACATCTGCCACATAATTTAAATGTGGGAATTTGTCCTCTAAAAAGGGAAATATTGAATGAATGGATCGTAAATTATAAGATCTTATGGTTTGTGCCCCTTCTAAAGAAGATATTAATCGTAAAGAAAATGGAATTTCCGCAATGACTGCAAATCCTTCTGATATAATTTGAGAATACAAATTTTTATTGTATCCAAAAAATGGATTTTGGTTAGAATCGCTAGCGGAAATCATCAAATGATTCTGTCGGTACATTCGCATAATTAAACGTTTTACAATCAGTAAACTAGATTTATTATCAAAAGCTAAATTTTCCAACAAAATCAATTTATTTAAACCATGATCATGAGAAAGTGCATAAATATACTCCCGAAAAAAAAATGGGTATAGGAAGTTATATTGCCTAAATCTATCTAGTTCGAAATATCTTTGAACTTCCTCCATTTATTAAAAAAAAATGGAACTTGAACCGAGGATAGGGGGTTTCTTGGATTCTTAAATGATACATAGTACGATACAGTCAAAACAGGATATTTTACTAAGAAAGGGCTAGATAGATACCCCGGAAACAAAACAGATAAGACTCATCAACGGATTCTTTATCCTCTCTTTTTCCATCTAATTAAATCGATTTATGCTCATTTTAGAATAACAAGATCGTTAGAAATCCTTTATTTTTTCAACCCAATCGCTCTTTTGATTTTGGAAATTTGTAAAAAAAAATTATCAATATACTGCTTTTTCTACACATTTATCTCCACATTCTAATGGAGAATATCTACTAATAATTAGGATTTATAAAAAAAACCGATAATCCACTTATGGTAAAAACATTTACCGCATCAAGCACTAATATATTTTTAACATTTAATTAGAGCGGGTAATCATTCAAATTAAGAACAGAAGCTCGTTGCTTTTTTTCTCTATAATTGGAGCCCCGGACTCTATCCATTTATTCACTTAACCCAACTTTAAATTTATTTTTTTCCACGTCAAGAATTGAAACGTGAATTTGGATCGATCCAATAAGATAAAAATCAAATATTCTTAGAATTATCCATTAATACGACATGCTACTTTTTCCATTCCTTCCTTTAAAGATCAGTCGTGGTCTTACAAACTCTACCGATGGTATTGACGAATCCGTTGGTTCATACAAATGTGTAAAAAATGCTAGTCGCACTTAAAAGCCGAGTACTCTACCGTTGAGTTAGCAACCCGAATCAAAATGTATAGATCTAATCGTAATCAAAAAAGAGATTGAATTTCACAACACAATTCAAATAATATTTTCATATTAACATATGAAAATAGAAAAAATATTTTTACTCAATTCTGAGCATAACATAAAAATGAACATATCAGATCCAAATACAATGACGTCTAAGATAAGAATATAGATTAAGATAATTAAGATAAAAATATGGATAAAATTCAAATTTATAGACTACCGCAGATTTTGTTCGTATGTTATCCATTATCATCTTATCCATCTTTTTGAATCAAAAAAAACAATAAAGACTTTTTATTTTTATATCCCAGCAAATCCAATGAACCTATTGATTGAATAAAGTAAAATAAAAAACCAAGTCTATAGAACAGAGAGAAATAGATACATTTATTCACGATCAAATTATATTTGTTTGATATACTGTTGTCAATATGATGTAAATGTTGCTAAAAGAATATAATGCAGAAAACTATAAATTTAAAATAAAAAAGTAAAATTAAAGTTTCAACGAAAGGTAAACCATTATAGAATTCTCCATAATGTAAAATTCTATATTTATAGATTCCACTATTTCATTCATTTGTTCACTTGATCCTTTTTCTCTCTATCTGTCTTATATGAATGAATTTATGTCACTAAACGAAAAAAAAATTGTTGTCGTGTCGTTATAGACGACGACATTTTAGGATAGTAATCCTAAATTGAATAGGAATAGAGGAAAAGAGGGGGAGTTCTATAGAAAGGGTTACATAAAGTTATATAAAAGTCACCCCTCCCCTTTTTTCTTGTATTTCATTAATTTAATTTCATCTGTTAATTAAGAGAAAGTTCCATAAAAACTCCCGCCTTCTTTGAAATATCATGAACAGTTCCCGTAGGTTGAGCACCCTTTTCGAGGAAATATAGAATAGCGGGAACATTTAAATAAGTTTGATTCTTTATCGGATCATAAAAACCCACTTTACGAAGATCTCTCCCCTCTCTTCGGGATCGAACATCAATTGCAACGATTCGATAAACCGCTCATTGGGATAGATATAGATGAATAATACCCCCCCTAGAAACGTATAAGAAGTTTTCTCCTCGTACGGCTCAAGAAAATTCGAAATTATGTCTAGATATAGAATTATCTAGAATTTATAATTAATATCAAATAGATCCATCAAATCAATTAAACTATGTTTAAGTCCCTTTTCTTGCCCGAAAAAGAAAAAATAATTTATATTCATATCCTCATAACTCAAGTTAGATAATTCTCAAATAACCCAAAAGAAAACCTTTAGGTATTTCATTTATTGAGCGGTCTCTAAACGCACTTTTTGTCTGTCTACTTTAGAATTTTTTTTTCATTTTTCATTATGATCTATTTTTTGAGACAACTGAAAACGGTATTTACTTGTTCCAGGATTCTTTATCGTTGCCTTGAATCGTTGGGTTTAGACATTACTTCGGCGATCCTTAATCATTTCAAAAAACGGCAGCAACATACCCATTTTTTGAATTTCTTTCTATCAAAGAATCATACAAATAGTTGATTCCCGCACGATACACCTTTGATCGAAAGAGTTTGACCAATTCCAATATATGAATTTGAAACTTGCTAGGATTAAATCCTTTCCATTTCTATATGAAAAATATACTTACGAAGTTGTTTCAACTTATTAATTAACACTAACCCTAGATCCATACCCCTCAAAAACGAATCAATACTTTTGACTCGAGCTCCATCATGATCATGTACTATTTACACCGTAACCCCAAAAATGAGATTTTTCTAGTGGAACAGAACAAACGATGTCGAGCCAAGAGCACCCTCATTCCTATATAATTAATATCTATAGAATTAATATCTATAGAATTAATCTAAAAATAAAAAATGGTGAATGTAAGAATCCACAGCCGACCATATCCTTCAAGTCGCACGTTGCTTTCTACCACATCGTTTTAAACGAAGTTTTACCATAACATTTCTCTAGTGGGTTGCTATAACCAGTATGTAATTGATTCAATTATGAAATCATGAATAATCATTGGTTTGGTCGGTACATAGTAATCTATACTTTTATGAATGGGTAGTTTCTGAAGAAGTTTCAGTGAACCCCATATCATATAATATATATATTTTCTTTATAAATCACACAAATAAGTTTTTTTTATTTTTATCAGTAACTAAGTTAAATATGAAAGGGGTGGGCATAGAATGAAAAGCCCGCACCCTTATTTTGATTTTTTAATTAAAACTCCTTTCTTTCTTTTCTTTTGATCTATGCTCCCATCTTACGTGTATACAAAGAGATCCAATTCTATCTGGAGGTTATTTGATTTGATGTTATTCGAACCCCCTTAAATTTGTGAAAGGGTGATAATTCAAACAAGAATTAATCATTCTAAGAAAAAAGAATGATATTTTATCCAATATTATTATACTTTTAATAAAAAAGAGAAAGTTGTTTAAAATAAACATGAAAAAATAAAAAAAAACAATCTTATATACAGATATAAAATACGTATTCTGATACGATATACATAATCTGATATGATATATATAATAGGTATACTCTGGGACGGAAGGATTCGAACCTCCGAATACCGGGACCAAAACCCGTTGCCTTACCACTTGGCCACGCCCCATTTTATATATATTTTATATATATTTTGTATTTCTATTAGACATTAATAAACAACTAATATTGTTATTAGTTGTTCGTCAATTATAGTCCAAATATCTATAGAATAGATTGTTACTGGGATTATGATACATTTAGATATAGAATTAAACGAAATTTATTGATCATTACATAGAATTCAATTAAGATATTGTATGAAAGTATGATCTCTTCTATTCTCTTTTCTTTTAATTTGAGAATTGAAGTCTTTTTGATTGAGTTAGTTCAAATCAAAGAAAAGTTTTGGGTCTACTTTATTTTTCTTTTTTCATTTTTTATTCATTTTTTCTATAACTTAATTGGTTAAACTTAAAAAAAGAACATTATATTATTAATAACTCAATCAAAATAAATACAATTATCTTCAAAGACAAAACAAAAAACAAAATATTTGTTATGCTTAATATCTTTAGTTTGATCTGTATCTGGCTTAATTCTGCTCTTTCTTCAAATAGTTTTTTCTTCGCCAAATTGCCCGAGGCCTACGCTTTTTTGAATCCAATCGTAGATATTATGCCAGTAATACCTCTTCTATTTTTTCTCTTAGCTTTTGTTTGGCAAGCTGCTGTAAGTTTTCGATGAGATCTTGAATACTGTCCTGGATAAATTCATGATTTATTATAAAAAATAAAAAAGATTCTAACAATTGATAAGATCAGATAAGTCTTATAGTATAAAACTTCAATTCAAATATGGAAATTCTTGTATCGCCGCGATAAGTCCGGGGATCGCCTCATTTCCGCGAAAGAAAGAACCGATTAGAGTCCCCCACAACTAGATATTATGAATATGAAAAAAAAATTGGTAATGAAAGACTTGAGTCATATTACATTACAAATGAATTTCTGAAAATTCTTTTCTATTTCTAGATTTATAAAAAAACCATTTTTGGGTGTCAAATTGAGGTATATGTGGTATAAAAATGGAGAATCTATTCTCTTTTTTGAAAAAAAAATGATCTTGGAGATTGTGTAATGCTTACTCTCAAACTATTTGTTTACACAGTAGTCATATTCTTTGTTTCTCTCTTTATCTTCGGATTCCTGTCTAATGATCCAGGACGTAATCCTGGACGTGAAGAATAAAAAAGAAAGTTTTTGTTTTCCTTGCTTGATTTTTAAATATTCTTAGGATTTTATCTCTTCTTCATCTTTAACTATTAAATTTAACTATTAGATAAATAGATCAAAAAAAGACTCGTCGAAATTGAAAGATAAATAAAAAATAACAAATCATTGACAAAAGCGGAAAGAGAGGGATTCGAACCCTCGGTACGAAAAACCCGTACAACGGATTAGCAATCCGACGCTTTAGGCCACTCAGCCATCTCCCCCAATCGAAAAAGGATAATTACTATGTTACGTTACACAATTAGTAAAGCTTGAAAAAAGAGTCTTTCTTTTACTATTCATATATATTTCATATTTTTTTATATATTTAGTATATATTAAGAATATTATATATATTCTTTTATTGCTTTTAACTTTTATTATATTATTTATAATTCTAATATATTTATTATATAGATATTATATAGATAATTATCTAATACCTAGACATATAAAAAAAAATATCTAAAAAAAGTACTTTTTGATTTCGTCTACAAGAGCTTTTTTTAATCCCACGGCCCGGCCTGGTCAGTACCTCGCTGGGCCTTTTTTGTTCCTTGTGTTCCAATGAATGATAGAATAAATAATTGATTTGATTTTCAAATCAATGTTTGTTAGTGAAACAACAACAATCATAATAAAGACTATTTCGATTCCTATGATACAAAATAGGAAAAAAAAGTGTCATTTCTTAATTATTATTATTATTTGATCTTTTTTTTATTCCAGTAAAGTAAAAAATAAATGAAATAAAAAAAGAAAGAATGGAACCCTACATTGTTGCACAATTTTATGTTTTGGCGTACATTATCAAATCGTGTATGTGTCAATGTAAAAACACCCACCCAAAAAAAGTGTTATTTACTTATTTAAACGAATCCTCTTTCCCCAATTTTATTGGGTTCCTTGAACAAAGCACGCCGATTCTCTAATTTTCACGATTCTTTTTTGATTCTATCTTCTTAATTATTACGGCCAATTTTTTTGTTCGACAAAAGATACATTTCTATACAATAATCACATTGTAGCGGGTATAGTTTAGTGGTAAAAGTGTGATTCGTTCTATTAACCCTTTCATAGTTAAAAGGGTCCCTTCGGTTTGTTTGATTGATATTCCGAACAAAAACTTTATTTCTTTATAAAGGATTAAATCCTTTACCTATCAATGAAAGATTCGAGGAATACTAAAAATTCTCGTGATTTATATCCAAAATAAAATAGTCAATTTGGAGTTTAAAAAAACAAAATTGGATTATGAAATTACGAAACATAATTTGTTTTTTTTTATTTAATTGGATGAATACTTCCAATTGAATGAGTATGAGTAAAGAATCCATGGATAAAGAGAGAAGGGAGTATTTCTAATCGTAACTAAATCTTCCATTTTATGATTTGTATGTATAAGAGAGATTGAAGCAAAATAGCTATTAAATAATGACTTTGGTTTACTAGAGACATCGACATATTTTTTTAGCTCGGTGGAAATAAAATGCTTTTCCTAAGGATTCTTTCAAATAGAAATAGAGAACGAAGTAACTAGAAAAATTTTTAAAATATCCCTCATTCTATAGGGATCATCTAAAAAGCGGGTTGTTTTGAATGCATTCAAACAGAAAAGCTGACATAGATGTTATGGACCGAAATTGTTTTTCTTTTTTTTATTTCATTTACATCCGACATCTGTAGAATTTATCCATCTTACATAAAGGAGCCGAATGAAACCAAAGTTTCACGTTCGGTTTTGAATTAGAGACGTTAAAAATGATGAATCAACGTCGACTATAACCCCTAGCCTTCCAAGCTAACGATGCGGGTTCGATTCCCGCTACCCGCTTATATCTCTATATAATCTATATTTATTATATAGATTCTATTAATTTCTTCATATATATTTATA